TCCATTTTTGTTCTTTCATTCCAGGTAAAACCTCCTTGAAGTATCAACTAATGGAGGAGGAACGATATTAAACAACCCGCCCTTTCTCTTTTTTTTTTCACAAATAGGAAGTTTCGGATCCAATTCGGATAATAGAAGGATTACCATATATAACACAAAATTTCTCCTCCGATTCCTTCTTGTCGAGCTTCTCGATCTGTCATTATGCCTCGAGAAGTAGAAAGAATTACAATCCCCATTCCACCTAAAATTCTAGGAATTCGTTGATAGTTAGAATAGATTCGTAGACCAGGTCGACTGATCCGTTTTAAATTTAAAAGATTTCTATAGGGCCTTCTCCTATTCCTTCTATGTCGCAGGGTTAAAACCAAAAAAAATTTGTTGCTTTCCCGATGTTTCCTCACGTTTTCGATAAAACCTTCTCGTAAAAGTATTTTGACAATATTTTCGGTAATATTAGTAGATGCTATTCGAACCACTCTTTTTCTATCCATGTCAGCATTTCGTATAGAGGTTATTATGTCAGCAATAGTGTCTCTACCCATGATGAACTAAAATTATTGGTGTCTCCGAATTTTGATATAATAAACATGTTTTTCTTTTTTACTTCTTTTATTTTTCTATGAATATGAATTATTCAAGGTATATGCGTGAGACAACAATCTACTAATTAATCTTAATCTATTTTTTCAAATACCCTACTAGAACCATATCACGCTCTTATCTTATAATACCTCGGGAGCTAATGAAACTATTTTAGCAAATTTTAACTGTTTCAATTCCCGGGCGATCGCACCAAAAACTCGAGTTCCTTTTGGATTTCCTTCTTGATCAATGACAACTGCAGCATTGTCATCATATCGTATTATCATACCGTTGTCACGTTTGAGTTCTTTACAGGTACGGACAATTACAGCTCTGACCACTTCTGATCTTTCTAGGGGCATATTTGGTACTGCTTCTTTGATCACAGCAACAATAATGTCACCAATATGAGCATATCGGCGATTGCTAGCTCCTATAATTCGAATACACATCAATTCTCGAGCCCCGCTGTTATCCGCTACATTCAAATGGGTCTGAGGTTGAATCATATCATTTTTTTTTTTAATCTGTTCGTTGAATGCAAAGGGCGAAGAAAAAAAAGAAATATTGTTTGTCCAAAAAAAGAAACCTGCGATTGTTTTTTTTTTTTTTCATTCCCAAGACCTATTTCTTTTGGTTTTACATTCTTATCCCGAAATAATGAATTGGGTTCGTATAGGCATTTTGGACGCTGCTATTGAAATAGCTTTTCTGGCTATATTTTCTGTTACTCCACCTATTTCATAAAGTATTCGACCTGGTTTAACAACAGCTACCCAATATTCAGGGGATCCTTTCCCCGAACCCATACGTGTTTCTGTGGGTCTTATTGTAACTGGTTTGTCTGGAAATATACGTACCCATATTTTTCCGCCACGCCGCGCATTTCGTGTCATTGCTCGTCGTCCGGCTTCTATTTGTCTAGATGTGATCCAAGCGGGTTCAAGTGCTTGAAGAGCATATTTACCAAAACAAATCTGATTACCTCGATAAGATATTCCCTTCATTCTTCCTCTATGTTGTTTACGGAATCTGGTTCTTTTGGGGTTATAGTTGATGGTTGTTTCTCAATTCCATCTCTACTACAGAACTGGACGTGAGAGTTTCTTCTCATCCAGCTCCTCGCGAATAAAAGAATGAAAATAAAAAATATTTAAATTGAGTTAAGATATCCATGTATTTAATGAATAATACACCGAATCGTGGGATTCTTTGAGATTTCATCTAATCTATTAGTAATTTGGATATATAACTAAATATATTAAAGATCTATTTCTATTTATAGATAATATTTTTTTATAAGGTTATAACGTATAACGAATCGTTATTTGATTTTGTCCTTTATCGTATCGAATTGCCCAAAATTTAGCAATCCAAGAAAATCAAGTTTTCGCGGGCGAATATTTACTCTTTCAATATCTATTTCAGTTGTAGGGTTAGCTTATCATGACTTCTCAGAATAGATGAATTGGTTCCCGGTTCGTTCCGCCATCCCGACCAATGAATTATTAGGATTCGTTTTCAATAGAATCTTCTAGATTCATAGGTTCCATCGTTCCCATCGCTCCTTGCTTAATGGTTAGGCCCGAATTCTACAATGGAGCTCTTAATTCAATTTGTTCTTGAGTCAATTTTCTCAGTCTTTATTGGCTCGAGGCTCTTGATTTTTTTTATATGAACAAATTCATTTAATTATCGATAAATCAGTATTGATGCTTTATTACACTGCCTTTTATGAGATAATTCATAGACCTTACATATTGGAATCATATATCATTCATATTTTTTTCTCTCTTTCTTTCACCCTTCCATTTATCCACATCTTTTTCTATATTTCGCTTCACGCCTTAGAATCAGATTGATTTTTCTTTTGTTTATGCAAAAAAGATTTCAGTTGCTACAATGATATGATTGA